TGTACCAATTTCTGTTCTGGGGTTTACATATACATATATATTTTCTTATAATTGATAATTGAAAAGAATTTTTGAAAATAATTGATACTGATTAGTTGTAAATCAATTTGATTTTGTTATACCATTAAGGAAAGGAAACACATTGAGATTAAATACAAAATAGAAGAACCATTCACTACTTCAAAATCAAAAATAAACAAAATCCAAAATAAAATAATAAATAATAAGAATTAAATAATAAAAAAAGTTAATGGTTCCAATTTGCCCCAAATTTTGCAGTCTGTGACTGGAAATCCTTTTTTTCTTTTTTCAATTTGAAATAGCTTTTCAATAGAAAGAGAAGGGAAGTTTTTAAGCGGTGTGTGTTTTGAGATACAATCAATCGAAGAGAATAATCTAAACTAGATCCCATAAGAAACAAGAATTCATTTTTGGAAAGAGATTGAAAAGGGATAAGCACAATGAGATTCAAGATCAAAAAACAAATAAAAAAGAAAAAAAGGGTTCAGTAATCCCCCCTCTGAAAAAACAAACAATTAATAATAAAATGTGGATGAATAATATTTTCATCGATTTTGGATCGGATTTGGCGGCATGGCCAAGCGGTAAGGCAGGGGACTGCAAATCCTTTATCCCCAGTTCAAATCTGGGTGTCGCCTGATCAACAAAATACTTAGAATTTCTTATTCTACTGATAGAATAGAACTCGACAAATTCTTGCCCTGCATAAGCAAAGGCAAAGGACGGGGCTTGTCGATACTTGATTTATAGAATACATAGTTCTATAAAAGACTGTAAGTTGTTTTCTCAAAATCTGGCTCTGTTTGGGTTCTGGGTAGCGGCCCAAACAGATATACCAATAGGGATGAGGTAAGGCTTACTTATTAATTCCAGAACTACGAAAGTAAGAGGTCAGAAATCTTGGTATCCAAAGGTTCCTAAAGGACATTCCATTTTTGCTCCTAGGATTGAAGAAAAGATTATACGAAAGACTATCAAGACTTCCTAATTATCTTACACTACCTACACTAACGTAGGGTCTACTGACTCTGTCTGGAATTAGATTGGATAGGCTGATGGGAAATCAATTTAGGAGTTGTGGAAAGGACTGAAGATACTTTGTATCCATACTTACGAGAGACTCCGAGTACTCAAACATTCAATCAGGATGGTTGGTCGGCTCTTATCTTATAGAATAACAGAGTAAAAGTAAAAAAAAAAAAGATTTCTTTGGTCGTGTAAGGAGATTACAAAAAAAATGTATGTAATAATGGTAGTGATGTCTCCCCATTCTTTCACAGAAAGAAAGACAGTAAGGCTTAGATCAAATAGGAAATGTAGGTATCCAATAGATAGTTATCTATCTTGATGGTATATTTTTTTTTTTTATTTTTGCTTATGAAAGAAAGGTAACAAAACAAACAATAGGTCTTACTATTCCCACATGTTCCATTAGGAGCATTCCTTTGAAATTTGCAAGGAAAAGGTGTGTATCATATTTTTACTTAATACTTCCCAATTCTACCAGAAATCCTATAAAGAATCTGTTACGAGTGGATTCATTGAATTGGTTCATCAATATTCTTAAGTGAGAATCCTATTTTGACTCTGCGCCATTGATTCTACTATGATTATTGATCAATAATGGAATAATTCCTTCATAGAAATAGGAGATATAATTCACATGGATATAGTAAGTCTCGCTTGGGCTGCTTTAATGGTAGTCTTTACATTTTCCCTTTCACTCGTAGTATGGGGAAGGAGTGGACTCTAGGTATATTAATAATCGATTGAGTAATCGAATTGTATCAATTGTTTAATTGATCGTTTTTCGAAGCTTTATTTTAAAAAAGCTTGTCTCTCTTTCAAAATTATACTGGAAAGACAATAATGAATAATAACCATTCGATCAAACAACGAATGATTACTATAGTTTAGTTGTATTTCAAAACTCAAATCTACGCATGATAGGAAATTTTTTCCAACCGAATTCCTCCTAAATATTCTGTTTGGATAAACCTGTTCTTACCAGAATTATGGATATTACAATGAGAAAAAACCAATCCCTAGTTTTTTCTTTATTTGTTTCTCTCTTTCTTTACTTTCACTGTTCTAAGAACAAATCGTTCTGCTATTAGATTACGACGATACTTACTTTCTACTGGAAGTGACTAGTGGTTGTCCAAAGAGGTTCTACACATAATAAAATTAGATCTTTCTTCCGCTGAGTGATCCACCACATATCATACATTTAACATTTTAGACTCCTAGAGATTTTTTTATGCTTTTTTGACTCATCTCATGTCATGTTTAAGCATGAAAAATGGTCCGAGTCCCCTTTACTAATCTACTTCCTTTCAAAATCTGAAGAAGTTACCATAGAACTTCGTAAATGATCTGTTAATGGCTCAATCAATGACTTCTTGGGATGGGAAATCAAAAAAATTCCTTGGTTTTGTTTTCTTTTGCTATACTATATTCCTATACTATTCTTCCTCTA